TTTCACTCCTATTTTTTTGTTCTTATTTGCACATCTTTTGTTCATAAAAAAAAAAGATGTGCACGAATTCTGGAAATTGCTTATTCAATTCAATGATGCATTCCATGAATTGAATTTACAATTCAATTGTAAAATTGATCTTATTATGATTTATAGTAATTCTAGATTCATTTTATTCTATATTAATTCAATTCTATTATTTTTTTAAATAATAGAGAGTACTTTATATAATAAAAATTTATTCTATTATATAATAGAATAAAAATATTATTATATAATAGAATAAAAATATTCGAATTTGAAATGAATCAATTCAAAAATATTTGTCTATTATGAATTTCGAAATATAGTAATCAAAAAATAAGAAATCTATAAAATTACGATATCATTTAAAAAAAATAAAAAATAGAAGATAAAATATATAAGATAAGCGGGTAGCGGGAATCGAACCCGCATCGTTAGCTTGGAAGGCTAGGGGTTATAGTCGACGTTGATTCATCATTTTGAACGTCTCTAATTCAAAACCGAACGTGAAACTTTGATTTCATTCAGCTCCTTTATGGAAGATGGAAAAAAAAGATGTAAACGAAAAAAAAAACAAATTCTACCCATAACATCTATGTCAGCCTTTCTGTCTGAATGCATTCAAAAGGACCTGCTTTATAGATGATCCCTATAGAAGAAAAGAGAATTCTAACAATCTTTTCTAGTTACTTCGTTCCCTATTTCTATTTGAAATAATCCTTAGGAAAAGTCTTTTTTGTTTCCAACGAGCTAAAACAATATAATCTGTCGATGTCTCTAGTAAACCAAAGACATTGTTTAATAGCTATTTTGTTTTGCTTCAATCTCCCTTATATAAATCTCAAATTGAAGATTTAGTTACGATTAGAAATAGACCGTTCTTTCTACCTTTATCCATGGATTCCTTACTCGTTCAATTGGAAGTATGGATCCAATTCAAAAAAAAATTATGTTTCGTAATTTCATGATCCCATTTTTTCAATTTATAACGGACTCTTGGATACAAATCACGAGAATTTCTATTTTTCCTCGAATTTTTCATCGATAGGAAAAGGATTGAATCCTTTTAAGAAATAAAGTTTTTGATCGAAATATAAATCAAACGAAAGACCCTTTAACTATGAAAGGGTTAATAGAACGAATCACCCTTTTACCACTAAACTATACCCGCTACAATGCTATTATTGCATATAAATCGACCTTTTGTCGAACACAAAAATAGGTCATAGTAATAAGTAATAAAAAAATAGGATCAGAAAAAAAATCATGAAAATGAGAGCGTTGACATATTTTTATCAGGAAGACTAATGAGATTAGTAAACGAGGACTGATTTAACTAATTAAATGATAAGTTTTTTTTATTCCAGTAAAAAAAAGTAAATAAAAAAAGAAAGAATAATAAGAAATGGCACTTTGATTCTGTATCATAGGAATCGAAAAAATCCTTCTTATGATATGATTGTTGTTTCGATTTTTGTTATTTTATTTCAAAAGAATTTTGAGTTTTCAAATAAAATAAATCATTTTTTCTACGATTCATTGGAACAAAAAAAAAGCCCGGCTAGGTACTGACCAGGCCAGGCCGTGGAAATAAAAAGGGACTTTTCGGACGAAATAAACAAGGTACTTTTATTGATTTTATTTATTATTTAATATATATATATTTTCATTTTCTTTTTTATTTTCTTAATTTATTCAAAATTTTATTTATTAACATTTAATAGATTGGTATTTATATATTCAAATATTGGATTGTAGATATCTCTTTTGAGCCCTTACTTTATTTAAAATCTAAATGGAATTGGAATTTCTGATAAAAGTTTTTAGATATATATTATCTATAGATAGCTTTATATAGCTATCTATATAATAAATAATAAAGATATAATAAAATAAGAAAGCTATCTAAAGAAGGGCTTTTTTCAAGCCTTACTTAATGTATCATAGTAATTATTATTTTTCATTTTTCAATTGGGGGAGAGATGGCTGAGTGGATTAAAGCGTCGGATTGCTAATCCGTTGTACGCGTTTTTCGTACCGAGGGTTCGAATCCCTCTCTTTCCGTTTCTGTCGATGACTTGGTATTTTTTTTTTTTTATATAGTTAAAGAAAGATGTGGAATAGATAAAAATTTTCAAATCAAGCAAGGAAAACAAAAATCAGATTTTTTATTCTTCACGTCCAGGATTACGTCCCGGGTCATTAGATAGGAATCCGAAAATGAAGAGAGAAACAAAGAATATCACTACTGTATAAACAAATAGTTTTAGAGTAAGCATTACACAATCTCCAATAGCATTTTTTTTTGAAAAAAAAAAAAGAGAATAGATTCTCTATTTTTATACTGCATACCCTATTTTTTGACACCAAGAAATGAAGTGATTTCTAGAAAAAAAAAAATTTCAGAAAAGTTGTTTATTAATGAAAATTTTCTTTTATACCAACAATTATATATTGTGGGGGACTCTAATAGGGTCGTTCAATGGAAAAAAAAGTTATAACAAGAAAATGAGAGTGATCTAGATTTAGCACAGCTATACAAGAATTTCAATATTTAACTTAACGGTTCAGACTGTATGTAAGACTTATCTGATCTTATATTAGAAATTGTTAGAATTTTTTTTTCGAGTAAATCATGAATTTTTCTAGGATAGTATGAAAAATCTCATCGAAAACTTACAGCAGCTTGCCACACAAAAGCTAATAAAAAAAAGAACACAGGTATTACTGGCATAATATCTACTATTGGATTCAAAAAAGCGTATGCCTCGGGTAATTTGGCTAAGAAAAAGCTACTTGAATAAAGGACAGAATTAAGACAGATACAGATTAAACTTAAAATATTAAGCATAACAAACATTTTGTTCTTGAAGATAATTTTTTTTGAGTTGATTGAGTTATTAATATCTTATTATTGATATAAGGGATAAGGTAAAAATGAATAACATAAGGTAGGTCAAAAAACCTTTCTTTTCTTTGATTTGAACTCAGCCAATCAAAAATCCTTCCATTCTCAAATCAAAATAGATATAGAAGAAATCCTACTTTCATACAATATCTTAATTGAATTATATCTAATGATCAATAAATTGAGTTTCATTCGATATCTACACGTATCAAAATCCTAGCAACAATCTAATTGATTCTATCAATATTTGGACTGGAATTGACGAACAACCAATAACAATATTAGTGTTTATTAGTCTTGAATAGAAATGGGGCGTGGCCAAGTGGTAAGGCAACGGGTTTTGGTCCCGCTATTCGGAGGTTCGAATCCTTCCGTCCCAGAGTATGCGTATTCTATATATCATAGTATTATGATATTATATATCATAATATTCCATAATATTATATATGATATAATCATATCAAAATTATCATATCAAAAAAAGATTGCCTTTTTTGAACAACCTTCTGTTTAAGAGTCTAATATTAGATAGAATGTGATTCTTCTTTCTTATCATTATTTTGATTATTTTTGATTCGTCTCTAAATCATATTTTTTTCACAAATTGAATCGAGTTTAAATACCACAAGACGTAGATGGAATTGAATCCATTTTTTATCTAGGTAAAAGATGGGAACATAGATAAAAAAAAAAAAGACTTTTTTAATGAAAAAAAAGTAGGACGGGCTTTTCATCGTATGTCCATATCTTTCATATTCATATTTGAAATTCGTTATTCATAAAAAAACCTTACGTCTCATATATTTTCCATGATGTCATTTAAATTCAAAATCGAAATGTGAAAGCCTCTCTTATTCTCTATCCCTTAAATGGTGTGTGCAACTTGATTATTTTATTTCTGTGGATTTATGTGGAATTATAAATACGAAGGGCTTGCGTTTTTGGTACTAATTGAATTGAATCAATGGGATTCAGTCTCTTAAGACCGGTTTAGGCTAAAATAATTTAGAGTAAAAAAAAATGGGATTTGTTTTTGATCTATCTATTTGTTTTAAATCATTGATGGGTTAATTCGAATAGGTTTTTTTTATGATAATAAAATGTCCCTTCCCTTATTGGAAAACTTTAGTCAAATAATAATATCGAGGTAGAAAACTTTCAATCAATTATTTTGAATGATTTCCTATGAATCCTTGGTACTTGAAGAAGTGTTAAACTGGCGAATCCATCCTATCAAGAAACTTGAAAATGCGGATTCAAAAAGAACGTATTTCTTATTTATTCGTAATTTTTTCTAAATTTATAGAAATAAAAAAAAAAAAAGAATAATATATATATTCCATTTCATATTAAATAAATATTGCATTCATACAAAAAATTGTATTCATCCAATATACTAAAAGAAAATCCAATATCTAAAAGAAAATGTGGGTTTCAAAAAAATGGAATTCTTGCTGATACTTTTTAAGAAACTACCCATTCATAACAGTATAGATAACTATGTACCAACTAAACCAATGACTATTCATGATTCCATAATTGAATCAATTACATACCAGTTCCAAGAAACTAGAGGTTATGGTAAAACTTCGTTTAAAACGATGTGGTAGAAAGCAACGTGCGACTTGAAGGACATGATCAACTGTGGATTCTTATCTTACATCCACCATTTTCTTTTATATATAGGAATGAAGATGCTCTTGGCTCGACATCGTTTGTTCTGTTCCACTATAACCCTCATTTCATTTTGGGGAAGTTTGAATGTAAATATTACATGATGGAGCTCGAGTAGAAAGTATTAATTCATTTATCAGGGGCGGAGATCTAGGGTTAGTGTCAATCAATAAGTTGAAACAACTTCGTAAGTATATTTTCGATATAGAAATCGAAAGGATCCAATTCAAGCAAGTTTCAAATTCAAACATCAAATTTGTTGGAATTAGGAAAACTCTTTTGATCAAAAGTGTATCACGCGAGAATCAATCATTCATAGGGTTCTTTGATAAAAAGAAATCACAAAAAATGGTATGTTGCTGCCATTTTGAAAGGATTAAAGATCACCGAAGTAATGTCTAAACCCAATGATTCAAAGCAAAGATAAAGGATCCCGGAACAAGGAAATACCTTTTTTAATTGTTTTAATAACTAAACTTGTTAATTGTCTCAATAACTAAACTAGATCAGAATGAACAATAGAATAGATTCTAAAGGAGACAGGCAAAAAGGGGGTTATAGACGGCTCAATAAATGAAATGCTTAAAGGTTTTCCTTTGAGTGAGAGTTACCCAACTTGAGTTATGAGGATACAAATAAGAATTTTTTTTTTCATTTCTTTTTTGTTTTTTGAAAAGAATAAAAAAAAAAATGAAATCATAGTCTAATTGATTTGATAATCTATGGATCTATTTTACATTAATTAGAATTCTATACATATACATAACTTCAAATTTTCTCGAGCCGTACGAGGAGAAAACTTCTTATACGGTTCTGGGGGGGGTATTGTTAATCTACATCTATCCCAATGAGCCGTTTATCGAATCGTTGCAATTGATGTTCGATCCCGAAGAGAGGGAAGAGATCTTCGTAAAGTGGGTTTTTATGATCCGATAAAGAATCAAACCTATTTAAATGTTCCTGCAATTCTATATTTTCTTGAAAAAGGTGCTCAACCTACAGGAACTGTTCATGATATTTCAAAGAGGGCTGGGGTTTTTACGGAATTTGACCTGAATCAATAACCGAAAAATGCAATTAATGAAATAAAAAAAAAAAAGAGGGTGTGGATGACTTGTCTATAGCTTTGGATAACCTTTTCTCTATTATTTCCCCCCTCTCTTGTTCTACTACACTTATTTATTAAAGATCAATCAAGTGAATAAATGAAATAATTGGTTTTATACTAGAAATAGAAAATTTGGACATTACCATCAATGGGTTGGTTTTTGTTGGAAATCTATGAACAAATAAAAAAACACAAGGGATTACGCTTGTTTATTCTACTTATATTTATTTATTGATTGAATAAACCCGAGATTTTTTTCTACTTTACTTCTTCCTTACCTTAATTTATTCTTTCGCCTACACTTTTTTTTTTCTATTTATGTTCATTATCTCTATCGTGCCAATCCAACACAACTCCGTAGTTTTTTCTTTTTTTATTTATTTTCTCTTTTTTTCATTTTCATTATTCTATATTTTATATATATATATTTTCCGATTTCTATTTATTTCAATTAATAGAAATATAGAATTTCTAGATGAAATATTAATAAATAGATATTTCAATTGACTAATTAAATTGAATAATGAAATAGAAATAAAAAAAGAAAGATATTCAATTGAAATTGTTATTTCTATTTTTTTTTTTTTTTTTTTATTCTTTTGTGTTCTCCATTGTATTCGTTTTTCACTATTCACATTCATATTGACAACAGTGGATCAAACAAATATAATCCGATTGTGGATAAATAGATCTAGTTATCTCCGCTTCATAGACTTGGTTTTTTTTTTATTTTACGTCATTCAATTCACATGATGGGCTCATTGGATTTTCTGTGATACAAGAAGTTACTTTTGTGTGATATACAAATTTTGATTCAAAAAAAAATAGATAATCTAAGAAGGGATAACATAAGATAAGATACAAGAGACGGTATATCCATTTTTTTTTTTTTATTTGATTCCATTTGATATTTTATTTGATTACGTCGTGCAATTCCATTTCGTTTTTGATTCTGATTGTATCTGCACATACTAATTCTTTTTTTTATTCGGGTTGCTAACTCAATGGTAGAGTACTC